GCGCGGGTTCAATTCCCGTCGTTCGCCCATCAATCAATAAATGGACCATTTGTTACGGAGACACAAGACAAACCTAGAAAGCATTTTTTCTGCAAGTCATCTCGAGGCTTTCAAACGCATCCATCCAAGCAATTGGTATCCGCGAAGTTTTTCAGACTTCACTAATCTAATAAGCCTTACACTTTTGAGTTTATAATGAATGAAATGAACCCCGGGATGAAGAGCAAATCTCCCCTCCCACTAAACCATGGTTTTTACGAGTAGTTTACTGGACAAATTGAGTTGTCGGGGTTCAATTCCCGTCGTTCGCCCGGGACCAAGTTATTATTATTTCTTTTTCCGCCTTTGTATTAAGCTTCTCGATTTTTCTTAATAAATGCTTTGCTATAAAAGAATTTTTTTTTAGTGAACGTGTCACAGTTAATTAACTCCTATTTTTTTTAAGACGAAGAAATCAATTTGATTTTCTCTCCTATTTACTACGGCGACGAAGAATCAAAGTCTCACTATATTTTTTCCTTTTTCTAGTTCTTCTTCCAAGTGCAGGATCAGGGGGTTGCGGGTTTTTTTCTACCAATTGTTTTTAACCCTTCACCACCTCCATGGGGATGGTCGACAGGGTTCATAACTACTCCTCTTACTACAGGACGTTTACCTAGCCAACATTTCGATCCGGCTCTACCCAAACTTTTCTGGTTTACCCCAACATTTCCCACTTGTCCGACTGTTGCTGAGCAGTTTTTGGATATCAAACGGACCTCTCCTTTCAGTCGAGTGACTTCGTTCCTCTCCTTTTAGTCGAGTTCCCTCTTTTATAAGAGTAATAAATTACCTTGGACCTCTCGCAACAAGTGCTCGAGTAATAAATACCTCTCCTTTCAGTCGAGTTATTTAAACCTCTCCTGAAGCGTCTTATTCAGATATAGATATTACAGATCCGCATACGAAAGATTGGAATGACCGGATAACTGCCCAAAGCACTACTAAATGGGTGTCAAAGAGGAATGAAATGGGATGACTGATTGATGGATACGTGGTAATTTTCCACTCCTGAACGACTTGGTACTCCCTCTTTCTCTATGGATCGAGCATATGAGGTGCCACTCTACCGCACCAATGCAGGTTATGAAATTATAGATGCTCCCCCCGGTGTCTTGCCAGAAGCTCGTTTTCTAACCAAAAAATGGAAGATTTGAAAACCCCATCCCCGGAACTGGAAAAGGACCTAAACTCGTGATAGAAGCCGTCTTTCTCTAGTAGGAAATCAAAGACATCGGGAAGGCTCGCGTATTCCTATTCTTGTTATGGGAGACTGTCCATACCCTATCTCGACTCCGTTCACAAGACCATAAAGTAGGGGAAGGCGGGTTTGATCCTATCATTTGTTATTTTAGTTTGAAATGGCAACACTAAAGAAGTGTGGAAACAGAGATTTAGAAAGCAGAGTTAGAGACCCCTTACCCAGGGATGTGATTGGGAAAAGAGCCATTGGAAGGTGACTAAAAGACCAGAAACAGGGGCTACCCGAGCTAATGATAGAGGCAAGAACACTTTCCGGCCAGGCCTGACTATAACCAACCTTACAGATCCCACTCAACCTTTTACACCGATGTATCGTACTCTCTCGACCAGGTCATCATAAGAAAATACTGCTAAATCTTTCCAAAGTTATAGAAGGAGGGAAGGCGCGCTACAACTAAATAACAGCCAGCTGAAAAATGCTAGCTAGTTAGGCTAGCGCGCAATGGCTTTCTCTGCTCTGATAGGGGCTTGCTTCTTCAAGCTCTGCCCAACCTATACAAGGTGCTGCTCGCTTTCTCTCAGCCACTAGTGGCTTATGTGGTGGTCGACATTCCTACGCGCTCCTCCTTGCCCCCTACTTCAGAATCCAAAGGTAAACTTTGGATGTTGTCGTGACGCTTTGGTTACGAAGGTTACCGGGGTCTAGGTTTATGGATTCAGTCAGCGAAAGTCCTCAATCAATATCAACAAGATGTCGTGACCGCTTATACTTGGTGGATTTTGTCAGAAAAGAAAGTTGGTTTCGGGGGTTCATTGATTAGTACACCTCTGGTGCTGGTAAGGTCGGAACCGTGGTCGTCCGTCTCCGGTTTGCCGGCCGATAAGATCTCTGAGATTGATCAGCCAGCTGGGTTGGTTTGGCTATTCCTTTCTATTGAAAAGGAGTCAGCTGTCTGCGCGAGTCACCTTCTTTTAGGCTCCGCTGAACGACACGGCATTCTCGTTCAAATATAGGCCGGCCGTACTTGTGATGGTTCCCAAGGATCCAATATGACCACTTAGGTCTACGTTGCCGCGATATTTTTCTATGGAAGCGGGCGGGCTGTTAGAAGTTCGGCCCGGTTTTTTTTGGTGTCGTAGGGGAGGGATTGACCTTTCTAACGCATATTCAGTCGTACCGGCATGGCCCCACTGATTTGTTTTCGATCGGAGCATCAAGCAGCGCAACCCGGTTCTACTTGACTAAGCCCCGTGCTCG